ATAAATAAGATTTATGGGCTACTTCCTAATAATTCTAATTATTCCAGAAAATTGGAACATCAAAAGAATCCGCTTGATAGGGAATCATTACTGAATTATATTGGTAATTCCGTAACCTCAATCAAAGAATTTCCTTTTGAGCCTGCACCCATTTTGCATTTTCAAAAATATTCTTTATTGAGAGAGCAAACAAGAATTGATTTAGAAAGTCAAGCAAAAGCTTTAAAATGGGTATTCGATGTAATTACAACTGATCCAAATGATCAAACAATAATTAGAAATAAATCTATTGGAATAGAAGAAATCTGTAAAAGGGTTCCTCAATGGTCATACAAATTAACTGATGATTTGGAAGAACAGGAGGAAGAAAATGAGGAAGAATCTACGGAAGATCATGAAATTCGTTCAAGAAAAGCCAAACGCGTAGTAATTTATACTGATAACGATCAGAATACCAATACTATTATAACTACAAATAATACTAATAATAGTGATCAAGCGGAAGAGGTGGCTTTGATACGTTACTCGCAACAATCGGATTTTCGTCGGGATATAATCAAAGGATCCATGCGTGCTCAAAGACGTAAAACAGTTATTTTGGAAATGTTTCAAGCAAATGTGCATTCCCCGCTTTTTTTGGATCGAATAGACAAAACATTTTTTTTTTCTTCTTTTTATATCTCTGAAATGATGAATCTCATTTTTAGGAATTCGGTGGGGAGAGAACCAGAATTGAAAATTTCGCATTTTGATTTTGAGGAGGAAGAGACAAGGGAAAAAGAGAAAAAAAACGAAGATAAAAAAGAGGAAAATGAATGTATAGCAATATCAGAAACTTGGGATAGCATTATATTTGCTCAAGCAATAAGAGGTTTGATGTTAGTAACCCAATCTTTTCTTAGAAAATACATTGTATTGCCTTCATTGATAATTGCTAAAAATATTGGCCGTATGTTATTATTCCAATTCCCCGAATGGTATGAGGATTTGAAGGAATGGAATAGAGAAATGCATGTTAAATGCACCTATAATGGTGTTCAATTATCAGAAACAGAATTTCCCAAAGATTGGTTAACAGACGGTATTCAGATAAAGATTCTATTTCCTTTCTGTTTGAAACCTTGGCGAAGATCTAAAATACGATCTCATCCTAGAGATCAAATAAAAAAAAAAGGAAAAAAAGACAATTTTTGTTTTTTAACAGTTTGGGGAATGGAAGCGGAACTCCCTTTTGGGAGTCCCCGAAAACGACCTTCCTTTTTTGAACCCATTTATAAAGAACTCCAAAAAAAAGTTAGAAAAGTGAAAAAGAATTTCTTTCTACTTCTAAAAGTTTCAAAAGAAAAAACAAGATGGATCATTAAAATACTTCTAGTTCTAAAACGAATAATGAAGGAAATTCAAAAAGTAAACCCAATATTCTTATTTGAATTGAGCAAGGCGAAAGTATATGAAACGGCTGAAAATGGAAAAGATTCTGAAATAAATAATAAGATTATTCACAAATCAACCATTCAAATCCAATCCAAGAATTGGACAAATTATTCACTCATAGAAAAAAAGATGAAAGATCTTTCTGATAGAACAATCACAATCAGGAATCGAATAGAACGAATCACAAAAGACAAGAAAAAAAGAATTCTAACTTGTGATGATAAAAGATCGAAATCACAGAAACATATTTGGCAGATATTCCAAAGAATAAATATACGATTAATACGTAAATCACATTATTTTATGAAATCTCTGATTGAAAAAATATACATAGATATCTTGCTATGTATGATTACCATTCACAGGATCAATTTCCAATTTTTCTTTGAATCACCAAAAAAAATAATCAAAAAATCCGTTTACAACGATCAAACAAATCAGGAAGGAATTGATGAAAGAGATCAAAATACAATGAACTCTTTTTCCACTATAAAAAAGTTGTTTTCGAATACTAATATTAGTAATAGTACTAAAATGTATTATGACTTATCCTCCTTGTCCCAAGCATATGTATTTTACAAATTATCACAAACCCAATTACTTAACAAGTATCGCTTGAAATCTCTACTTCAATATCAGGGGACTTATCCTTTTATTAAGGATAAAATCAAGGATTATTGTATGACACGAGGAATATTTGATTCCAATTCAAGACATAAGAAAATTCATAAGTCTGGAATGATTGAATGGAAAAACTGGTTAAAGGGGCATTATCAATACAATTTATCTCAAACCAAATGGTCGCGGTTAGTACCGCAAAAATGGCGAAATAGAATCAATCAACGTTATAGGATTCAAAATAAAGACTCAATTAAATCGGATTCATATAAAAAAGAAAAAGACCAATTAATTCATTACGTGAAACAAAATTACTATGCAGCGGATTCATTGACAAATCAAAAAGAAAAATGGAAAAAACACTACAGATATGATCTTTTATCACATAAATATATGAACTATGGGGATAAGAAGGATTTATATATTTATGGGTCAAGATTACAAGTAAACAGGGTTCTCAAAATTCCATATAATTTCAATAAACCGAAATACGAATCATTTTTTGTATTGGTAAGTACAGCTATTAGTGATTATCTAGAAGAAGGATATATTATTGATACGCATAAAAATCTAGATAGAAAATATTTTGATTGTAGAATTCTCCATTTTTGTCTTAGAAAAAATATCGATATTGAGACCTGGACCAATACACATATCGGTACCAAAATTGATAAAAATACTAAGACTGAAAAAAAAATCAACAACAAATTGAAAAAAAAAGATATTTTTTCTCTTACGATTCATCAAGAAATCAACCCATCCAATCAAAAAAGTATTTTTTTTAATTGGATGGGAATGAATCAAGAAAGAGTTTATCGTACCATATCAAATCTAGAATCTTGGTTCTTCCCAGAATTTGTCTTACTTTTTGATGCATATAAGATTAAACCATGGATTATACCAATCAAATTACTTTATTTTGACTTATATTTTTATAAAAATACAAGTCAAAATAAAAACATCAATATAAATAGAAAAAAAAATCTTCAGATGATATCTGATCAAAAAAAATATCTTAAATTAGAAAATTCCAACCAACAAAAAAATGAACAACAGGACCAAGTAAATCTTGTATCAGATATACGAAAAGAAAACAAAAAAAAAGATATTGAAGAGAATTACGCGGGATCAGACATTACCATTAAAAAAGGTAAAAAGAAAAAACAATCCAAGAAAAACAAGGAAGCAGAACTGGATTTCTTCCTGAAAAAATATTTCCTTTTTCAATTAAGATGGGATGACTCCTTGAACCAAAGAATGATCAATAATATCAAGGTATATTGTCTCTTACTTAGACTGATAAATCCAAAGGAAATTGCTATATCCTCGATTCAAAGAGGAGAGATGCATCTGGATGTAATGCTAATTCAGAAAGATCTAGCTCTTACAGAATTGATAAAAAAAGGAATATTAATTATCGAACCAATTCGTCTATCTATAAAAAAGGATGGAAAATTGATTATATATCAAACTATAAGTATTTCATTGGTCGAGAACAATAAACACCAAAGTAATAGAAAATGCATAAAAAAAAGATATATTGATAAGAGGAATTTGGATAAACCCATTGTACGATATGGGAATATGCTTGTGAATGGGGACAGAAATTATTATGATTTCCTTGTTCCTGAAAATATTATATCTCCTAGACGTCGTAGAGAATTGAGAATGTTAATTTGTTTCAATTCCCATAATTGTAATGTTACGGATAGAAATGGAAATCCATTATTTTGCAATGAAAACAACATAGGAAACTCTGGAAAATTTTTGGATGAGGACAAGCATCTTAATACAGATACAAATAAATTCATTAAATACAAATTTGTTCTTTGGCCCAATTACCGATTAGAAGATTTAACTTGTATGAATCGCTATTGGTTTGATACCAATAATGGCAGTCGTTTCAGTATGTCAAGGATACATATGTATCCACGATTTAGAATTATTTAATTTAATAGTATATTTCCTATATCATATATATCTATATTCCGTGACATTTTCGGTATATGAAAGCCGAAAGATGTACGCGTATGCTATGTTATATTTTGGTAAATGATACAGATTGAATGGTGTATCCATTCAATTGGATATAGGAATAAATAAATTAGCGGAATCCTTTTAGATAGAAAGAAATTTTTTTTCTTTCGTTAATGCGGAAACATATTATACCTTTCTATCCAAATCAAATTTTCAATTTGATTTGGATAAAATAAAGAAGTAGTATATGAATAAATCCAAATTTTTGTGTGTACTAGATTAAAATAACTGGCATAATTCTTTTTTTTTATTTTTCCTGATCGGAAAAATCCATGAAAAAGAAAGAAAAAGGATAGAAAATTTTTTTATGGTCAAAAATTCATTCATTTCCATTATTCCACAAGAAGAAAAAGAAGAAAACAAAGGTTCTGTTGAATTTCAAGTATTCAGTTTCACCAATAAGATACGGAGACTTACTTCACATTTGGAATTGCACAAAAAAGATTTTTTATCGCAAAGGGGTCTACGAAAAATTCTAGGAAAACGTCAACGGTTGCTGGCTTATTTGTCAAAGAAAAATAGAGTACGTTATAAGAAATTAATTGGTCAGTTGGATATTCGGGAGCCAAAAACTCGTTAATTTAATCGTTTGAATTTTTTTTAGTAGTATTTTATTTTGCGTTTTGATGAGCCTCGTTTTGAGGAATTCATGGAATAATGAATTAAGGAAGAAAAGATATGACAGTACCGGTTACAAGAAAAGATCTCATGATAGTCAATATGGGGCCTCACCACCCATCAATGCATGGTGTTCTTCGACTAATCGTTACTCTCGATGGTGAAGATGTTATTGACTGTGAGCCCATATTGGGCTATTTACACAGAGGAATGGAAAAAATAGCGGAAAATCGAACAATTATACAATATCTACCTTATGTAACACGATGGGATTATTTAGCTACTATGTTCACAGAGGCAATAACCGTAAATGCACCAGAACAATTGGAAAATGTTCAAGTACCTCAAAGAGCTAGCTATATCAGAGTAATTATGCTGGAATTGAGCCGTATAGCTTCTCATTTGTTATGGCTTGGACCTTTTATGGCGGATATCGGTGCACAGACTCCCTTTTTCTATATTTTCAGAGAAAGAGAATTGATATATGATCTATTCGAAGCCGCCACAGGTATGCGAATGATGCATAATTATTTCCGTATCGGAGGAGTAGCTGCTGATCTACCTTATGGATGGATAGATAAATGTTTGGATTTCTGCGATTATTCTTTAACAGGAGTTGTTGAATATCAAAAACTTATTACGTGGAATCCCATTTTTTTGGAACGAGTTGAAGGAGTGGGCATTATTGTTGGAGAAGAAGCTGTAAATTGGGGTTTATCAGGACCGATGTTACGAGCTTCTGGAATCCAATGGGATCTTCGTAAAGTTGATCATTATGAGTGTTACAATGAATTCGATTGGGAAGTCCAATGGCAAAAAGAGGGAGATTCATTAGCTCGTTATTTAGTACGAATCGGTGAAATGAAGGAATCCATAAAAATTATTCAACAGGCTCTAGAAGGAATTCCTGGAGGACCTTATGAAAATTTAGAAGTACGACGCTTTGATAGAGCAAAGAATTCCGAATGGAATGATTTTGAATATAGATTCATTAGTAAAAAACCTTCACCCAATTTTGAATTGTCGAAACAAGAACTTTATGTGAGAGTGGAAGCCCCAAAAGGAGAATTGGGAATTTATTTGATAGGAGATAATAGCGTTTTCCCCTGGAGATGGAAAATTCGTCCGCCCGGTTTTATCAATTTGCAAATTCTTCCTCAGCTAGTTAAAAGAATGAAATTGGCTGATATCATGACGATATTGGGTAGTATAGATATCATTATGGGAGAAGTTGATCGGTGAAATGATAATTGATACGACAGAAGTACAAACTATCAATTCTTTTTCTACATCGGAATTTTTAAAAGAAGTGTATGGACTACTATGGATTGTACCCATTTTGACCCTTATATTGGGAATCACAATAGGGGTACTAGTAATTGTGTGGTTAGAAAGAGAAATATCTGCAGCGATACAACAACGTATTGGGCCTGAATATGCTGGCCCGTTGGGAATTCTTCAAGCTATAGCGGATGGGACTAAACTACTTTTTAAAGAGGACCTCCTCCCATCTCGAGGAGATATTCGTTTGTTTAGTGCGGGACCGTCTATAGCGGTTATATCAATTCTACTAAGTTATTTAGTAATTCCTTTTGGGTATCGTCTTGTTTTAGCCGATCTCAGTATAGGTGTTTTTTTATGGATCGCCATTTCCAGTATTGCTCCTATTGGGCTTCTTATGTCAGGATATGGATCGAATAATAAATATTCCTTTTTAGGTGGTCTACGAGCTGCTGCTCAATCTATTAGTTATGAAATACCATTAACTCTATGTGTGTTATCAATATCTCTACGTGTGATTCGTTGGAATATGAACTTTGAACCTCTCTTCTAGAAATAAAAGAAAAAAGAAAGAGGTTCAATGTATTGAATAGATGTTTTCATCTTTTTTTTTTTATTCAGCATTCGGGTTGATGGGTTAAACCAGATAGTTATATGAGTGAAACTAAACAGCTTATAAATTTGTAGTAAGAAGAAAAAATCTCATTCCCTATGTACAAGAATAAAGTTGAAGTAAACATAAGCGGTGTAAACTGCTTACCCCAAGATTGAGATTTTTTGATTAGTCATCATATCTTGAAGCGGGCGCAAACAAAAGATCAACTGTATGGAGTTTCTACTACTGTCTCGTATGTATTACTATACCGGGGATCAATCAAAAGTCAGTGGACGGTTAGGAACACCAAGGTACGCAAAGGATTAGTAATGGAGATAATGTAAGGTATCAAAAAAGAGGTATTTCTTCATAAAACGAATCATAATAAGGACTTGAAATTGGTAGAAATGATCAAGTAGTACTTCCCTACGATTCCGATCTAGAGTATGCTCCTATTCACTGGTTAAAGAAATGACTATCAAGAACGAATTAATCCTTTATCTTTTTTTTTAGTATCCTCCTCTGAGACAGAAGAACAGGAAAAAAGAAATGGAATGCAGTAATTGAATGAATAATAAAAAAAGGGATCTTTATTTATTCTTTTCTCTATCCATATTCATACATATCGAATTCTTATCACGATTCATGAACTAATGACTAATTCTTTTTATTTTGTATTGATTGATATAAGGAGTATTTTATTGAAATATTAAGTTATTACCGAACAAAAATAAATTCTTATTGTAAAGGATAAGATCAATTCGGAAGCACTTTTTTTTTCTTATTCTAGCAGACAGAATTCCATTGGTCTAATTTGGGACTTTCCGATGTATCTTTATTCTATCTACCCAAAGATGGCGATAATACCGAACCCGTCCTTACATTTTTTTTGTGGCCATCGAGGAGCCGTATGAAGCTGAGGTCTCACGTACGGTTTTGAAATAGCGATGGGAACAGTGATGTTATTATCGACTATGATTATCTAACAGTTCAAGTACAGTTGATATAGTTGAAGCACAGTCAAAATATGGTTTTTGGGGGTGGAATCTGTGGCGTCAGCCTATAGGATTTATTGTTTTTCTAATTTCTTCTCTAGCCGAATGTGAGAGATTACCCTTTGATTTACCAGAAGCGGAGGAGGAATTAGTAGCAGGTTATCAAACCGAGTATTCGGGTATCAAATACGGTTTATTTTATCTTGCTTCTTACTTAAATTTATTAGTTTCTTCATTATTTGTAACAGTTCTTTACTTAGGTGGGTGGAATTTATCTATTCCGTATATATCCATTCCTGAGCTTTTCGGAATAAATAAAATCGCTGGCATTTTTGGAATGACAATGGGTATCCTTATTACATTAACTAAAGCTTATTTGTTTCTCTTCATTTCTATCACAACAAGATGGACTTTACCTAGGATGAGAATGGACCAGTTATTAAATCTTGGATGGAAATTTCTTTTACCTATTTCTCTAGGTAATCTGTTATTAACAACTTCTTCCCAACTTGTTTCATTATAAATAACAGAATATGATAACACTATTTTAGATTCATAATCTCTATCAAACAAGAGAAAGAAACGTCAATTTTTTCATGTATATCTACAATATGTTCCCTATAGTAATTGGGTTCATGAATTATGGTCAACAAACAATACGAGCTGCAAGGTACATTGGTCAAAGTTTCATAATTACCTTATCCCACACAAATCGTTTACCTGTAACTATTCAATATCCTTATGAAAAATCGATCACATCAGAGCGTTTCCGGGGTCGAATACACTTTGAATTTGATAAATGTATTGCTTGTGAAGTATGTGTTCGTGTATGCCCGATAGATCTACCCGTTGTTGATTGGAGATTTGAAAGAGATATTAAAAAGAAACAATTACTTAATTATAGTATAGATTTTGGGGTTTGTATATTTTGTGGTAACTGTGTCGAGTATTGTCCAACAAATTGTTTATCAATGACTGAAGAATATGAACTTTCCACTTATGATCGTCACGAATTGAATTATAATCAAATTGCTTTGGGTCGATTACCAATCTCAATAATTGGAGATTACACAATTCAAACAGTTATGAATTCGACTCAAATAAAAATAGACAAAGATAAACCCTTTGATTCAAGAACAATTACTGATTACTAAGATTTTGTTTTGATATAAAGGATCCAAGCTTTTTATTTTGGGTAGTCAGTAACTACAAATAAAAACTAATAACTATTGATTGTTGAGAATCACTGTTTGATTTAAACTGAGAATATATTTTTCGTGATGATTTCGAAATAGCAAATTTCAACTACATATTCCAACTACTCTTTTCTTTTTTTTTTTTCTTTCGGATAAATATAAATAAAGTAGGATTGGCCCGATAATTTTATCTATATCTACATTAATCCATATTCAAATTCAATTCAATTATAAATGTATCATATACAATATTATATACAAGAAAAAAAAATAGGGTAACCCCTTTTCCTTTCCTGGACCATTTATTTAGTAAAGTTAAAGTAAGGTCATGAAATAGTTAAAGTTATTTATTTTGTATTTTATACATAATGGATTTACCTGGACCAATACATGATATTCTTGTTGTATTTCTGGGGTCAATTCTTGTATTAGGGGGTCTGGGGGTAGTATTATTTACCAATCCAATTTATTCTGCCTTTTCGTTGGGATTTGTTCTTGTTTGTATATCCTTATTCTATATTTCATCGAACTCCTATTTTGTAGCTGCCGCACAGCTCCTTATTTATGTGGGAGCCATAAATGTCTTGATCATATTTGCTGTAATGTTCATGAATGGTTCAGAATATTCCAATAATTCCTATTTTTGGACCATCGGAGATGGGGTCACTTCGATGGTTTGTACAACTATTCTTTTTTCACTAATTACTACTATCCCAGATACGTCATGGTCCGGAATTATTTGGACTGCAAGATCAAACCAGATTATGGAACAGGACCTAATAAATAAGGTTCAACAAATTGGGATTCATTTATCAACAGATTTTTATCTTCCGTTTGAACTCATTTCTATAATTCTTTTAGTTTCCTTGATAGGTGCAATTAGTATGGCTCGACAATAAGCAATAAAAATACTTAACTTAATAATGATTCCCAATTCTTAGAATTCTCACTAAATTCTAAATAAATAAATAGAAATTTTTAGTTAAATCTATCTACCGTCAATATCTTCTTTTGTTGTGTAATTGTTCTATTCTAATCAATTGAATCGGTTGAATTGTTGTTCATATTGAAATGAATCGAGATTGATAAGGAGTTAGTCAATGATGTTTGAGCATGTCCTTTTTTTGAGTGTTTATTTATTTTCTATCGGTATCTATGGATTGATCACAAGTCGAAACATGGTTAGAGCGGTTATGTGTCTTGAGCTTATACTAAATTCGGTTAATATCAATCTTGTAACATTTTCTGATATATTTGATAGTCGCCAATTAAAAGGAGACATTTTCTCAATCTTTGTTATAGCCATTGCAGCTGCTGAAGCAGCTATTGGACTTGCTATTGTTTCGTCGATCCATCGTAACAGAAAATCAACTCGTATTAATCAATCGAATTTGTTAAATAATTAGTGATAATCATCATAGATAATTTAAATAAAGACACATAAAAATATTTAATAGAATTAAAATACTATTTTTTATTGAATTTGAATGCAATTCAATTTTATTGAATTGCATTTTTATATTTATATTGAAATAATGATGACCAATTTGTTGGCCAATTAATTTGAATTCGCATGTGCAACTCGTATCATCATAATTGTTGAAACGAAAATCAAAGTCTCTTGACCTTTTCTCATAAACAGATTGATTTAAGAAATATATTGATTGTTTTTAATAAACCACTGCTTCGTCTGGTGTCTACAATATATATATTACAATATATAATATATGATTCATTTACTACTAATTTGATTTGACCAGATCGAAAATCTTTTATGTTCAAAACTGGAATTTATAGATCCAATGTCACATTCAGTAAAAATTTATGATACATGTATAGGGTGTACTCAATGTGTACGAGCTTGCCCCACAGATGTATTGGAAATGATACCTTGGGACGGATGTAAAGCCAAGCAAATAGCTTCCGCGCCAAGAACCGAGGACTGTGTAGGTTGTAAGAGATGTGAATCCGCCTGCCCAACAGATTTTTTGAGTGTCCGTGTTTATTTAGGGCCTGAAACAACTCGCAGCATGGCTCTATCTTATTGATACGTTACAAAAAACTCCACTTGAATCATTTGTGATTCCTCTTTACCGACAAAAGCCCGTGCTCAACAAAATATATTATTTTGAGGACGGGCTTTTCTGGTCAAATCAAAACGTATCTTGTCTTTATCACGAGTTATTTTCCTTGGTTAACAATACTTGTTGTTTTACCGATATTCGCGGGTTCTTCAATTTTCTTTTTCCCTCATAGAGGGAATAAGATGTTTAGGTGGTATACTTTGTGTATATGCTTGCTAGAACTCCTTCTAACGACTTATGCATTCTGTTATCATTTCCAATTGGATGATCCATTAATGCAATTGAAGGAAGATTCTAAATGGATAGATGTTTTTGATTTCCACTGGAGACTAGGAATCGATGGACTTTCCATAGGACCCATTTTACTGACAGGATTTATCACTACTTTAGCAACTTTAGCAGCTTGGCCAGTTACTCGAAATTCGCGGTTGTTCTATTTCCTGATGCTAGCAATGTACAGCGGTCAAATAGGATTATTTTCTTCTCGAGACCTTTTACTTTTTTTCATCATGTGGGAGTTAGAATTAATTCCTGTTTACTTACTTTTATCCATGTGGGGGGGAAAGAAACGTCTCTACTCGGCTACAAAGTTTATTTTGTACACTGCAGGGGGTTCCATTTTTTTCTTAATAGGAGTTCTAGGTATGGGTTTATATGGTTCCAATGAACCAACATTAGATTTTGAAAGATTAATTAATCAATCATATCCTGTGTCGTTGGAAATAATATTCTATTTTGGCTTCCTTATTGCTTATGCTGTAAAATTGCCGATTATACCCCTACATACATGGTTACCTGATACCCACGGAGACGCACATTACAGTACATGTATGCTTTTAGCGGGAATCCTATTAAAAATGGGCGCATATGGATTGATTCGGATCAATATGGAATTATTACCCCATGCTCATTCTATATTTTCTCCCTGGTTGGTGATAATAGGAACAATGCAAATAATCTATGCAGCTTCAACTTCTCTTGGTCAACGTAATTTAAAAAAGAGAATAGCCTATTCCTCTGTATCTCACATGGGTTTCACAATTATAGGAATTGGTTCTATAACCGACATGGGACTCAATGGAGCTATTTTACAAATGCTCTCTCATGGATTTATTGGTGCTGCACTTTTTTTCTTAGCGGGAACGAGTTGTGATAGAACACGTCTTGTTTATCTCGAAGAAATGGGAGGGATATCTATCCCAATGCCAAAAATATTTACCATGTTCAGTAGCTTCTCGATGGCTTCTCTTGCATTGCCAGGAATGAGTGGTTTTGTTGCGGAATTTGTAGTATTCTTTGGACTAATTACTAGTACAAAATATCTTTTAATGCCAAAAATGCTAATTACTTTTGTAATGGCAATTGCAATGATATTAACTCCTATTTATTTATTATCTATGTTACGTCAGATGTTTTATGGATACAAGCTATTTAATATTCCAAACTCGAATTTTTTGGATTCTGGACCACGAGAACTATTTCTTTCAATCTGTATCTTTCTACCCATAATAGGTATTGGTATTTATCCCGATTTCGTTCTCTCGTTATCAGTTGATAAGGTACACGCTATCCTATCCAATTATTATCATAGATAGTGTTTCATTAATGAGACGGAAGGAAAGTCTTATAATTCTTTGAATTTAATATTTGGAAAATCGTTTGCTGTACTGTATAATGAAAAAAGAAATAAAATGAATAAGAATTGTAATTAGATACATCTCGAGTTTTTGAGAACCGTTTGAATCGAGGAATCATTCAAATTAAAATGGTTCTCAAAAACTCATAAAAACAAACTTTCGTTATATATGGGATGATGTTTTTATCTTATGTATTCTTCATGTAGTTTATTCAATTAGATGTTTATGTGAATGAACCATAACTATGTAGACCTATTCCTAATAGATTGATCCCAAAATAGCATATCCAAATTATAAGAAATCCTGTAGAAGCTACAAGTGCCGAATTCGTACCTTTCCAATTTATATTTGTTCTAGTATGTAAATAAATCGCGAATATGGTCCAAGTAATAAATGCCCAAGTTTCCTTGGGGTCCCAATTCCAATAGGATCCCCATGCCTCATTAGCCCATACTGCTCCACAAAGAATACCTATGGTTAAAAAGGTAAACCCTAGACTAATGACACGATAACTCCAATAATCCAAACGCTCAGTTAATTGATATTTGTAATAATTTCGAAATGAAGGAAAAGAAGTGTTTTTAAAAACACTTCTTTTTTCATTCAAATATTCAATCTCACCAAAGCCAAAGAAAAATGACTTAATTAAGAAATTATTGCTTTTACAAAAAATATCGATGTTTTTTCGAAATGTAATGACTAGAAGAGCGACTGATAATAATGATCCGCATAAAAGAGCTGCATAGCTCAATAACATCATACTTACGTGCATCATTAACCACTGAGATTGTAGAGCAGGTACTAATATTGCGGATTGATGCATTTCAGTTAAAAGACCCGACATGGCAAAGCCTTGAGTCAAAATGGTACTTGGTGCAATTATTGTGCTTAAATCATTTTTAAGGTTACGTATCTTGGGAATCATATGAATAATGAAGAAACTACATGAAAGGAAGATTAATGACTCGTATAAATTACTTAATGGAAAATGTCCCGAAGAAATCCAACGAGAAACTAATAATCCTGTTATAGAGAAAAAAGTAGCTATCATCCCTTTTTCTGACCAATCACGTAATCCTACAATTTTGTGGACTAATAAGGTCATCAAATGAATCGTAATCACAATTGAAATGATCGAAAAAGAGATATGAGTTAATATATGTTCTAAAGTCGCAAATATCATAAAAGGGGTCCCATTACAGAATTGGGAATCGGGAATTGAATACATTTTTGGATCTATTGTATCTCTTTTACAAGATGCCGCCACTCGGACTCGAACCGAGATGCTTTAGCACTGCTTCCTAAGAGCAGCGTGTCTACCAATTTCACCATGGCGGCTTACTTGAAATAATAATAGTCAATTCATGTTGAATCGTCGAGATTCAAGGATTCAATATAGTTTAGGAAACATTAATTAGAATCGATGAATAAAGACTGGTTTGTAGTTTAAATATTTGAATCTTCAATAAAATACCTACTTAGGTAGTATCGTCGTGGGTTTTTTAACAATCAACTTTCACGTACTAGAAACTAAGTTCTCTCCAAACAGTTGGAACTCAATAGTTTTTTCTCAGTTGAGGTATAAAACTAAGAATTGTCTTTTTTTCTCTATTTTTTTATGATTTGTTTTTCATTTATCCGATTTCATGGATTCAAATGAAAAAGATTGAGTTTTTTTTTTTTTCAATGAACAAAATCAAATAACTAGGATTTCCTATCTATCACAATTTCATCATTAAATACAAAGAATTTGTTATTTTTCTAATGATTTCGATACCTTAGTATATTAAAATTAAAGTATTAATATTCTTTATTGCGCATATAATTTCTAATTTATGATACCATTTACAAAACCAATTCAGTTTTGGGATAGGCATATAACAAAAGAGTTTCAATCTCTATCACAATTGTACCTTTCACAATAGAAAAGTACAATTGTGATAGGGAAAAAAATAATACTTAGAACCCAATATACAAAAAACTATTATTCTATATATCACAGCAGTGAGTTCTAACAAATATTGAGAAATTCAATACAGAAAAATACATTAGTTAACATTCATCTTACAAAATTGGAGGTTCTTTAGGCTATATCAATTGAGATTATTCTAAGACTTTATTATTTGTTTGTCGCACAAAAAAACTTTTTGAATGCCCGGTGGAAACCGATTTCGCTAAAGAAAAAGCTTTTACTGCAGCTAAATATCCTTTTTTCTTCCAAATATTTCTACGAATACGTTTTTTTGACATAGAAGTACGTTTTTTTGGAACTGCCATTCAAAAAAAGGGGGTTCCTCCTTTTATCGTTGTATGTGAAAGACATGTATTCTTCAAAATAGATCGTTCTTTTTAGTTATTATCTATACTTATTTCGTGTATGTGGATAATTTTTTTAATATACTCTTTTTAATATACATTGTTTTTTTACTTTAACATATAAATATATATAATAAGCATACAAATATATATAATACAAATGTATTTATATATACATGTATATGTGATATATATATCAATATATGTATGCGCGCGCATCACACATCACATATATAAATGACAACATGAGGGAAAAAAAATAGAAGAAAATAAGGGAAAATGAAAATTGATTAAGTCCAGAGTGCTATGTCCATAATTAAAATTCCAATTAGAACTAGTACTTAATCTGTTAAACAAGACATTCCATTACTTAGGCAACCTAAGTAATTTTTTATTTAAGTTATATACGAAGTAAGGAGTATCATAAGATTTCCGATAAACATAAGTTTTCTTTATTGGATTGAAATCCAATCAATCAGTTACACAACAAGTTAGGTAATTACTCCACTCCCAAAATGAACTAGAAAACCTAGGTATTTTTTTTTATTCGAATATAGATACTATGATCCATATTTGAATAAAAAAAAGTACTCTATTTTTGGTCTAACTCTTTTTCCTTACTATATTTACTATACTATATAATATATTTATTATACTATTATAGTATACGTAATATGTTTATTAATCACCAAAAAAAATATCAAAATCTAATAAATACAAAATCTACTAAATAAGTAGTAAGAAAATTATTAAAGAATCTCATATTCCTTTAATCTTTTCTTAGTTAAAATACCTACTAGGTAATCGCCTTTACCTTTACATAGTTATTTGGTCATATTTTTTGACCAACCAATTGTCAATTTTAGAATATTTCAAATATCTGAGAAAAAATCTGAATAATTAAGAATCCCAATGTTTGACTTGTTTTTTTTTTCTTTTTTTTTTATTGATTTCTTTTATTATTGTTCCTTTATAAAAGGATAAAAAAGATAAGAATTGGTGAATCGAGAACAATTTGCAATTATAAGAAAAAAGAGTTTCTTTTCTTATGGAACATACATATCAATATGCGTGGATAATACCTTTTCTTCCACTTCCAGTTACTATGTCAATAGGATTTGGACTTCTACTTATTCCGACAGCAACAAAAAATATTCGTCGCATGTGGGCTTTTCCTAGTGTTTTACTCTTAAGTATAGCTATGGTGTTTTCGGCCAATCTGTCTATTCAACAAATAAATGGAAGTTTTATCTATCAATATCTATGGTCTTGGACCATCAATAATGATTTTTCTTTAGAGTTTGGATACTTGATCGATCCACTTACTTCTATTATGTCAATACTAATTACTACTGTTGGAATCATGGTTCTTATTTATAGTGACAAGTATATGTATCACGATCAAGGATATTTGCGATTTTTTGCTTATATGAGTTTTTTTAATACTTCTATGTTGGGATTAGTTACTAGTTCCAATTTGATACAAATTTATATTTTTTGGGAACTAGTGGGAATGTGTTCTTATTTATTAATAGGGTTTTGGTTCACACGACCAATTGCAGCAAGTGCTTGTCAAAAAGCTTTTGTAACTAATCGTATCGGGGATTTTGGTTTATTGTTAGGAATCCTAGGTTTTTATTGGATAACAGGTAGTTTAGAATTTCGGGATTTGCTCGAAATAACTAATAACTTAATCCAGAATAATGGGGTCAATTCTTTATTTGCTACTTTGTGTGCTTCTTTATTATTCGTCGGTGCAGTTGCTAAATCCGCACAATTCCCCCTTCACGTATGGTTACCTGATGCTATGGAAGGACCCACTCCTATTTCGGCTCTTATACACGCTGCTACTATGGTAGCAGCAGGAATTTTTCTTGTAGCTCGGCTTCTTCCTCTTTTCATAGTCATACCTTATATAATGAATTTCATTTCTTTAATAGGTGTAATAACACTATTATTAGGGGCTACTTTGGCCCTTGCTCAAGGAGACATTAAAAAAAGCTTAGCCTATTCTACAATGTCTCAATTGGGTTATATTATGTTAGCTCTAGGTATAGGTTCTTATCGAGCTGCTTTATTCCATTTGATCACTCATGCCTATTCAAAAGCTTTATTGTTTTTGGGATCCGGATCCATTATTCACTCAATGGAACCTATTGTTGGATATTCGCCAGATAAAAGTCAGAATATGGTTCTTATGGGTGGTTTAACAAGATATGTTCCAATTACAAGAACTACTTTTTTATTGGGTACACTTTCTCTTTGTGGTATTCCACCTCTTGCTTGTTTTTGGTCCAAAGATGACATTCTTAATGAAAGTTGGTTGTATTCACCAATTTTCGCAGTAATAGCTTCTTTCACAGCAGGATTTACCGCATTTTATATGTTTCGGGTATATTTACTTACCTTTGATGGGTATTTACGTGTTCATTTTCAAAATTACAGTAGCACTAAAAATGGTTCGTTCTATTCCATATCTCTATGGGGAAAAGGAACTCCAAGAGGAGTCAATCCTAATTTACTTTTATCAACAATGAATAAAAAGGTTTCTTTTTATTCAAAAGATAGATCTAAAATTGATAATAATGTAAAAAATAGGATACGATACTTTAATACTTACTTTGGAAATAAATACACTTCCATGTATCCTCACGAATCGGACAATACTATGCTATTTCCTCTTCTTGTA